GTGGAGGGACGTGCTATTTGTTTACACCCACTAGTTTGTAAGGGCTTCAATGCGGATTTTGACGGGGATCAAATGGCTGTTCATGTACCCTTATCTTTGGAAGCCCAAGCGGAGGCTCGTTTACTTATGTTTTCTCATATGAATCTCCTATCTCCAGCTATTGGAGATCCGATTTCTGTACCAACTCAAGATATGCTTATCGGACTCTATGTATTAACGATCGGAAATCGTCTAGGTATTTGTGCAAATAGATATAATCCATATAATTGCAGAAACTATAAAAATAAAATAGTTGACAATAATAACTATAGGTATACGAAAGATAAAGAACCATATTTTTGCAGTTCCTATGATGCACTTGGAGCTTATCGGCAGAAACGAATCAATTTAGATAGTCCTTTGTGGCTCAGGTGGCGGCTAGATCAACGTGTCATTGGCTCAAGAGAAGTTCCCATCGAAGTTCAATATGAATCTTTGGGTACTTATCATGAGATTTATGGGCACTTTCTAATAGTAGGAAGTGTAAAAAAAGAAATCTGTTGTATATACATTCGAACCACTGTTGGTCATGTTTCTTTTTATCGAGAAATAGAAGAAGCCATACAAGGGTTTTGTCGGTCCTACTCATACGCTATCTAAACTAAGAAATTAGATTAGTCGATTATGTGAAATCGGGTCTATCTAATTTCATTGGTATTATCATAATTTAGGAATTTCTGTGTAAATCAAGATTAAGGAAAGGAAGTTTTCGAATCACTGACTCAGGTCCATTGTCGAATATTACTCGGCGGAATATGGAGGTACTTATGGCAGAACGGGCCGATTTAGCCTTTCACAATAAAGTGATAGATGGAATTGCTATGAAACGACTTCTTAGCAGATTAATAGATCATTTCGGAATGGCATATACATCACATATCCTGGATCAAGTGAAGACTTTGGGTTTCCAACAAGCCACTGCTACATCTATTTCATTAGGAATTGATGATCTTTTAACAATACCTTCTAAGGGGTGGTTAGTCCAAGATGCTGAACAACAAAGTTTTATTTTGGAGAAACACCATCATTATGGGAATGTACACGCGGTAGAAAAATTACGTCAATCCATTGAAATATGGTATGCTACAAGTGAATATTTGAGACAAGAAATGAATCCTAATTTTCGGATGACCGATCCTTATAATCCAGTTCATTTAATGTCTTTTTCGGGAGCTAGAGGAAACGCATCTCAAGTACATCAATTAGTAGGCATGAGAGGATTAATGTCGGATCCCCAAGGACAAATGATTGATTTACCCATTCAAAGCAATTTACGTGAAGGGCTTTCTTTGACAGAATATATAATTTCTTGCTACGGAGCCCGCAAAGGGGTTGTGGATACTGCTGTACGAACATCAGATGCAGGATACCTCACACGTAGACTTGTTGAAGTAGTGCAACACATTATTGTACGTAGAACGGATTGTGGTACTATCCGAGGTATTTCCGCCAGTCCTCGAAATGGGATGACGGAAAAAATTTTTGTCCAAACACTAATGGGTCGTGTACTAGCAGACGATATATATATGGGTACACGATGCATTGCCACTCGAAATCAAGATATTGGGATTGGACTTGCCAATCGATTCATAACCCTTAGAGCACAACCAATATATATTAGAACCCCCTTTACTTGCAGGAATACATCTTGGATCTGTCAATTATGTTATGGCCGGAGTCCTACTCGCGGCGACCTAGTCGAATTGGGGGAAGCCGTAGGTATTATTGCGGGTCAATCAATTGGGGAGCCGGGAACTCAACTAACATTAAGAACTTTTCATACTGGTGGAGTATTCACGGGTGGTACTGCCGAACATGTACGAGCTCCTTCTAATGGAAAAATAAAGTTCAATGAGGATTTGGTTCATCCCACACGTACCCGCCATGGGCATCCTGCTTTTCTATGTTCTATAGACTTGTATGTAACCATTGAGAGTCGGGATATTATACATAATGTGAATATTCCATCAAAAAGTTTGCTTTTAGTTCAAAATAATCAATATGTAAAATCAGAACAAGTGATTGCTGAGATTCGTGCCGTAACGTCCACTTTTCATTTTAAAGAGAGGGTTCGAAAACATATTTATTCTGAATTAGAGGGAGAAATGCACTGGAGTACCGATGTCTACCATGCACCTGAATATACATATGGTAATGTTCATCTATTACCAAAAACAAGCCATTTATGGATATTAGCGGGGGGTCCATGCAAATCTAGTATAGCGTCTTTTTCGCTCCACAAGGATCAAGATCAAATAAATGTTCATGTTTTTTCTGTGGAAGAAAGATATATCTCTGACCTATCAATCACTAATGATCGAGTAAAACAAAAATTGCTGGATACTTCTGGTAAAAAAGATAGGGAAATTCTTGACTATTTAAGACTTGATCGAATCATATTTAATGGTCATCGGAATTTCATATATCCTTCAATTCTCCAAGAGAATTCTAATTTATTGTCGAAAAGGCGAAGAAATCAATTTCGAATTTCAGTACGATCTGATCAAGAACAAGAGAAAGAGCCAATATCTTGTTTTGGTATTTCGATTGAAATGCCTATAAATGGTATTTTACGTAGAAATAGTATTCTTGCTTATTTTGATGATCCACGATACAAAAGAAACAGTTCGGGAATTACTAAATATGGGACCATAGAGGTGGATTCCATCATAAAAAAAGAAGATTTGATTGAGTATCGAGGGACTAAAGAATTTAGTCCGAGATACCAAATGAAAGTAGATCGTTTTTTTTTTATTCCAGAGGAAGTGCATATCTTACCCGGATCTTCGTCTATAATGGTACGGAACAATAGTATCATTGGAGTAGATACACAACTCGCTTTAAATATAAATACAAGAAGCCGAGCAGGTGGATTAGTCCGAGTGGAGAGAAAAAAAAAAAGTATTGAACTGAAAATTTTTTCTGGAGGTATTTATTTTCCTGGAGATACAGATAAGATATCCAGGCACAGCGGCATTTTGATACCACCGGAAACGAAAAAAAAAAATTCTAAGGAATCAAAAAGTGGGATCTATATTCAACGGATCACACCTACAAAAAAAAAATATTTTGTTTCGGTTCGGCTCGTAGTCACATATGAAGTGGCTGATGGGATCAATTTAGAAAAACTTTTCCCTCAGGATCTATTGCAGGAAAAAGAGAATGTCCAACTTAGAGTTGTCAATTATATCCTTTATGGAAATGGAAAGTCCATTCGAGGAATTTATCACACTAATATTCAATTAGTGCGGACTTGTTTAGTATTGAATTGGGACCAAGAAAAAAAAGGTTCTATAGAAGAGGTTCATGCTTCCTTTGTTGAGGTAAGGGCAAATGATCTGATTCACGATTTTATAAAAATTGAGTTAGTCAAGTCTACTACTTCGTATACCGGAAAAAGGTATGATAAGGTGGGTTCGGGATTAATTCACGATAATCAATTAGATCGTACCGATATCAATCCTTTTTTTTCCAAAGCGAAGATTCCATCATTTACCCAACATCAAGGAACTCTCGGTACGTTGTTGAACCAAAATAAAGAATGTGAGTCTTTGATAATTTTGTCATCATTCAATTGTTCTCGAGTTAGTCTATTCAACGGTTCGAAATATAACAATGTGACAAAAAAGTCGTACCCCATAATCCCAATTAGGGATTTGTTGGGTCCCTTGGGTACTATTGTACCTAAAATAGTGAATTTTTATTCATCTTTCCATTTAATAACTTATAATCAGATCTTATTCAATAAATATTTTATACTTGACAATTGGAAACAGACTTTCCAAGTACTTCAAGTATTTCATTATGCTTTAATAGATGAAAATAAAAGGATTTATAATTATAATCCCGATTCATGCAGTAACATCATTTTGAATCCATTCCATTTAAATTGGTGCTTTTTCCAACACAATTGTTGGGAAGAGATATCCACAATAATTAGTCTTGGACAATTTCTTTGTGAAAATGTATGTCTATTTAAATATGGACCACACATAAAAAAATCTGGTCAAATTTTCATTGTTCATGTTGACTCTTTAGTTATAAGAGCAGCTAAGCCCTATTTGGCCACTCCAGGAGCAACTGTTCATGGACATTATGGAGAAACCCTTTATGAAGGAAATACGTTAGTTACATTTATATATGAAAAATCCCGATCTGGTGACATAACACAGGGTCTTCCAAAAGTGGAACAAATCTTAGAAGTGCGTTCAATTGGTTCAATATCGATGAACCTTGAAAGGAGAGTTGAAAGTTGGAACGAGCATATACCAAGAATTCTTGGAATTCCCTGGGGATTCTTGATTGGAGCTGAGATAACCATAGCCCAAAGTCGTATCTCTTTGGTTAATAAGATCCAAAAAGTTTATCGATCCCAGGGGGTACAGATCCATAATAGACATATAGAGATTATTGTACGTCAAGTAACATCAAAAGTGTTGGTTTCAGAAGACGGAATGTCTAATGTTTTTTTACCTGGAGAATTAATCGTATTGTTGCGGGCGGAACGAGCAGGACGTGCTTTAGACCAAGCGATCTGTTATCGGGCAATCTTGTTGGGAATAACGAAGGCATCCCTGAATACTCAAAGTTTCATATCCGAAGCAAGTTTTCAAGAAACTGCTAGAGTTTTAGCAAAAGCTGCTCTACGAGGTCGTATTGATTGGTTGAAGGGCCTAAAAGAAAATGTTGTTCTGGGGGGAATTATCCCTGTTGGTACCGGATTCAAAAAATTTGTGTATCGTTCAAGGCAAGACAAGAACATTCATTTGGAAATCAAAAAGAAAAATCTATTCGAGTTGGAAATGAGAGATATTTTGTTATACCATAGAGAATTTTTTTGTTCTTGCGTCCCAAACAATTTCCATGAGACACCAGAAAAATCATTTATGCGATTTCATAATTCCTAATGGGATATTCATCCCTTTTACTTTCTAGTTATTGATTTGCTAATAAATAAAAAAAATGAATGTTGTGGCTATGTATCAATGGCCAATTTCGGTAGAGGGTTCCGTCGGAACAATTTTGTTCAAAAAAAAAGAGAAAGTGCGGGAAAAATGACAAGAAGATATTGGAACATAAATTTAGAAGAGATGATGGCAGCAGGAGTTCATTTTGGCCATGGTACTAAGAAATGGAATCCTAGAATGGCCCCTTACATCTCTGCAAAGCGCAAAGGTATTCATATTACAAATCTTACTAGAACTGCTCGTTTTTTAGCAGAAGCCTGCGATTTAGTTTTTGATGCAGCAAGTGGGGGAAAAAATTTCTTAATCGTCGGTACCAAAAATAAAGCAGCGGATTTAGTAGCATCAGCTGCAATAAGGGCTCGATGTCATTATGTTAATAAAAAATGGCTTGGGGGTATGTCAACAAATTGGTCTACTACAGAAACGAGACTACATAAGTTTAGGGACTTAAGAGCAGAACAAAAGATGGGGAAACTCAACGGTCTTCCCAAAAGAGATGCTTCCATGTTGAAGAGAAAATTATCCACTTTGCAAACATATCTGGGTGGGATTAAATATATGACGGGGTTACCCGATATTGTAATCATCGTCGATCAGCAAGAAGAATATACAGCTCTTCGAGAATGTGTCATTTTGGGGATTCCGACGATTTGTTTAATCGATACAAATTGTGACCCAGATTTCGCAGATATTTCGATTCCAGCCAACGATGACGCTATAGCTTCAATCCGATTTATTCTTAACAAATTAGTATCTGCAATTTGTAAGGGTCGTTCTAGCTATATAAGAAGTTGTTGATTATGATTATGTTATGATTAAAAATAATAAGATTAGTTGGGAATTTCATAGATTTATTGAATCGGTTACTATTCTTGTCTTGGATAAAAAAATAGAAAATAGGGGATATTTCTATTATTTATGTGATTTCTTGATATCCTAAATATATGATGAATGCTTTAAGTAGATGAGTTGAGAAAGAGATGGTTGAATCAAAATAATTCCTTTTTTAAAGTTCGATTTCTTCTGAGGACAATATGAATGTTATACCATGTTCCATTAAAACGCTCAAAGGATTATATGATATATCGGGTGTAGAAGTAGGCCAACATTTATATTGGCAAATAGGAGGTTTACAAATTCATGCCCAAGTACTTATCACTTCTTGGGTCGTAATTGCTATCTTATTAGGTTCAGTCATCATAGCTGTTCGGAATCCACAAACCATTCCGACTGATGGTCAGAATTTCTTAGAATATGTCCTTGAATTTATTCGAGACTTGAGCAAAACTCAGATTGGAGAAGAATACGGTCCTTGGGTTCCCTTTATTGGAACTATGTTCCTATTTATTTTTGTTTCTAACTGGTCAGGTGCCCTTTTACCTTGGAAAGTCATACAGTTACCTCATGGGGAGTTAGCCGCCCCCACGAATGATATAAACACTACTGTTGCTTTAGCTTTACCCACGTCAGTGGCATATTTTTATGCGGGTCTTACCAAAAAAGGATTAGGTTATTTCGGGAAATATATTCAACCAACCCCCATACTGTTACCAATTAACATCCTAGAAGATTTCACAAAACCCCTATCTCTTAGTTTTCGACTTTTCGGGAATATATTGGCCGATGAATTAGTAGTTGTTGTTCTTGTTTCTTTAGTACCTTCAGTAGTTCCTATACCTGTTATGTTTCTTGGATTATTTACAAGTGGTATTCAAGCTCTTATTTTTGCAACTTTAGCCGCGGCTTATATAGGGGAATCCATGGAGGGTCATCATTGATTACTTTTCGAAATAGTTTTTTTTAAGTTTATCCCAATTCAGGAAATGGATGGTTCAAGCCGGTTCTTGGTAGGGGAACATAATAGATACAAATATGTATGTATATACGACTAGAGTTGTAGGAGGAAAGATAGACGATCTTATTAAATTGTGAAAAAAAAAAAGATGGGTCATGGTAGATATATGTAATGTCTATAAGTCCGGCGAGACCCCTCGAAGAATGGTTCTCGAATCCGATTCAATATAAAATATGGGGGTTTACGTTATGAAAGAAACAAATGTATATGTGATATTAGATATATACTAGTTTTATAGGGGTTCTTTCTATCTATATTATTTCTTATTTGAATTCGAAGTTTTTAGTTACTTCGACTCGATATATTTTAGTGATCAAATTCAAATTAAGTACAAATTTCTTGGTCGCTTGTATCATTAACTATTTTTTTTTGTATGAGGAACTTATCATGAATCCACTGATTTCTGCCGCTTCCGTTATTGCTGCTGGATTGGCCGTAGGGCTTGCTTCTATTGGACCTGGAGTTGGTCAAGGTACTGCTGCAGGCCAAGCTGTAGAAGGTATTGCAAGACAACCGGAAGCAGAAGGTAAAATACGAGGTACTTTATTGCTTAGTCTAGCTTTTATGGAAGCTTTAACAATTTATGGGTTAGTCGTGGCATTAGCACTTTTATTTGCGAATCCTTTTGTTTAATTTCATCCTAGAATTCAAATGTAAATAAAAAAAAAGTACGTTCTATACTTTACTTTTTTCTTTATTAACTTGTTGCCATTTGCTTCTGCGAATTACATCAATACTTTACTCCTACAATTATGTATTTGTTGAGACAATACCTCGGGAAGGACTTATTTGAGGATGAGGAATTAGTGGATTCGCTCGCTTTCTTCCTTCCCGTCTACCATGGAAGGCTTTTTTACTTTTATTTTAGGAAGTCTTTCAACAAAGTAAATATTTCGCAATTGACATGAGACCTAGGACCTAACCTAATTAAGTATCTTAATTGGAAACTAAAAAAAAGGGGGGGGGGGTGAGCGAAGTGATACAAAAGGAACTCTGTTCTTTGTTAGTCCTATTTATAAGAGGAGAACATATGAAAAATGTAACCGATTCTTTCCTTTCCTTGGGCCACTGGCCATCCGCCGGGAGTTTCGGGTTTAATACCGATATTTTAGCAACAAATCTAATAAATCTAAGTGTAGTGCTTGGCGTATTGATTTTTTTTGGAAAGGGAGTGTGTGCGAGTTGTATATTTCAAGAATAGGTTGGAGCCAACCAGCTGTACTTTTTTTCCTATATATCCTCTACTAGAAAAAAAGTGCATGATCTCGGCGAATAACTTCTGACTAAATACATAAATCATATGTAAGAACCATAGCATTTCGTGACTTATTTGGTAAATAAACTTTGATTCTCTATCAACCAATAATGCGAGACTATTAACATGGTTAAGGCTAAACTGTTTGAAGTCCAGGCACAACATGGTATTCTTTCTACCACTACGTTAGTACCTTAAATATTTTCACAATGGTATAGTTGGTAATTTATCTGATATAGAACACTCATATCGATAAAATGATTTGAACCCTTTACTAGAAAAAGAAAGGGTTTGCCCTTTCTTATCCAATGCCGAATCGACGACCTATGTATAAAAAAGGGAATTTTTTGGATTTGAAGAAAAGGGGAAACAAAAAAATAAATAAAATATATATTCGAAGTCTAAATTTTAAATTCAAAAAAGATAAAGAAAAACTTTGTTGACAATTCAATTATAGAATTTTTGTTTAGTCAAAAGAGTCCTCCTAATATTCTGGTCTTTTATACGGGTTTCGATATCTCTGAATATGAACAGAAAAGAGAGGATAGGTTCATTACATTAAAAGATATGGGAATGCCCATAAAATAAATAATTGAGCGTGAGAGCCAAATGAATCGAAAGATTCATGTTTGGTTCGGGAAGAGATCATAGAAGTTTTGAAATGAATAGTAAGATAATCTACTTTCATTAAATGATTTATTAGATAATCGAAAACAGAGGATTTTGAGTACTATTCGAAATTCGGAAGAATTACGTAAGGGGGCCATTGAGCAACTCCAAAGAGCCCGAGCTCGCTTACAGAAAGTAGAAATGGAAGCGGATGAGTATCGAAGGAATGGGTATTTTGAGATAGAACGAGAAAAAGTCAATTTGATTAATGCTACTTCTTATAGTTTGGAACGATTAGAAAATTACAAAAATGAAACCCTTCATTTTGAACAACAAAGAGCGATTAATCAGGTCCGGCAACGGGTTTTCCAACAAGCCTTACAAGGAGCTCTAGGAACTCTGAATAGTTGTTTGACTAACGAATTACATTTCCGTACCATCAGTGCTAATATTGGCATCCTCGGAGCCATGGAAGAAATAACTGATTAGCCCTTCTACTTTTACTTTAGTTTAGAGTTTAGGCATAATTTTTTCCCTTTGTTTCCGAAAAAGAAAAAAAGAGACACTAATGGTAACCCTTCGAGCTGACGAAATTAGTAATATTATTCGCGAGCGTATTGAACAATATAATAGAGAAGTAAAGATTGTGAATACCGGTACAGTACTTCAAGTAGGCGACGGTATTGCTCGTATTCATGGTCTTGATGAAGTAATGGCAGGTGAATTGGTAGAATTTGAAGAGGGTACAATAGGCATTGCTCTGAATTTGGAATCAAATAATGTTGGTGTTGTATTAATGGGTGATGGTTTGATGATACAAGAGGGAAGTTCTGTAAAAGCAACAGGAAGGATTGCTCAAATACCTGTGAGTGAGGCTTATTTGGGTCGTGTTATAAATGCTTTGGCTAAACCTATTGACGGGAGAGGTCAAATTTCAGCTTCTGAATCTAGGTTAATCGAAGCTCCTGCTCCAGGTATTATTTCGAGACGTTCCGTATATGAGCCTCTGCAAACGGGGCTTATTGCTATTGATGCAATGATCCCTATAGGACGCGGTCAGCGAGAATTAATTATTGGCGACAGACAGACTGGCAAAACAGCAGTAGCCACAGATACGATTCTCAATCAAAAAGGGAAAAATGTAATCTGTGTTTATGTAGCTATTGGTCAAAAAGCATCTTCTGTGGCCCAGGTAGTGACTACCTTTCAGGAGCGCGGGGCAATGGAATACACTATTGTGGTAGCTGAAACGGCGGACTCCCCTGCTACATTACA